TGCTCGTATTGTTTGTTGACCATAATTTTTGAACTCAGTTACCATAGGGAACATATAGTGAATATTTAGAAAAAGGTTTATTTTTTTCTTTCTCTTGTTTGAGAGAAGTTGTGAATATTATTGTAGTTCTTTAGAGTGAAAGAAGTTGGGACGAAGTTGTTAATAATAGATTACCTAGAGAAATAGGTAAAAGAAATTTCCATCCAAGATTTAAAAGTTGGTCCATTCTAAGTCTCGGTAAAGTCCATCTTGTTGCAATAGGAATGAACAAGAATAAATAAGTTTTAGCTAATGTAATAAAGATACCTATTATTGTTCCAAAGACTTTACCGGCTTTATTTATATAAATAAATCCAGGGACGAATATATACGGAATAGAAAAATTCCAACCCCCCAAGTAAAGAACTGTTACAAATAATGAAGAAACTAATAAATTAAGATACGAAGCAACGTAAAATAAACCAAATTTGATACCGGAATATTCGGTTTGATAGCCTGCTACTAACTCTTCTTCTGCTTCTGGTAAATCAAAGGGTAATCTTTCACACTCGGCTAGAGAAGAAATTAGAAAAATGATAAACCCTATGGGTTGACGCCACAAATTCCACCCCCAAAAACCATACTTTGATTGCGCTTCAACTATATCAACTGTACTTAAACTGTTAGATAATTATAGTCGATGATAACATCACTGCTCCATCGCTATTTCAGAACCGTACATGAGATTTTCACCTCATACGGCTCCTCAGAGGTCACAAATAAATCTAAAGAACCTTCGCTATTTTGGAATCTTGATATTTGATAGATAGGATAGACACCCTACCTAAGGTTCCGAATTAAACCAATGGAATTCTGTCTGCTATATTTTAATAAATAAAAAAGTGCTTCTGAATTTATCTTATCCTTTAAAGAATTTTTATTTTTCTTTGTTGATTAATAAATCCTTGAATAAAAAACTTTGTTGTAAAAATATCACATAGATATTTCAACCTATTTTTTGATTACGAAAAAAAAAAAAGAATTAGACACGATATTAGTGTTCATAAATCATGACAACAATCTATAATCTATCTTTTTATTTAAATACAAATATGTATCCAGGAAAAAAAGATTTCTTTTTTTTTCAATTCTATTCTTTTCTTTCTCTTTTATTTCGTTCCTATTCTTCTTTCTCAGAAAAGGGGACTTTAACCAAAGTAAAAGATTACTTCGTTCTTGATATGATAGTTATTTATTTAATCAGTGGATAGGAACATACTCTGGATCGGAATCGTGGGGAGTACTTCTTTATCATTTCTACTAATTTAAAGTCCCAACTCAAATTCCCTTTCTGTACAGAAATATCCTCCTGGATAACTCCTATAAACTCCATTACGAATCCTTTGTGTATCTTGGTCTTCCTAACCATCCACCCGTTTTTGCTCAACCTTGCATTATGGTAATACATTTATAGTAATAGATATTAAAAACTCCATATGGTTGATCTTTTGAACCCGCTTCAAGTCATGATGACTAATCAACCATTCTTGGGGTAAACCGTCTCTACTACTTTTACTTAATTCTTGTACATAGGAAATGAGATTCAAACCTTTTACTTTACTGCAAATTTACATGCCGTTTTCTTTCACTCATCTAACTATCTGGTTTAATTTATCAATTCAAATGATGAATCAAAAAATGAAAAATTTAATTTATTAAACTTTCTTCCGAGAAAGTAAAGAAATTTGGGGATTTTTTACGGCTCACCGAATCACACGTAGAGATATTGATAATACACATAGAGTTAATGGTATTTCATAACTAATTGATTGGGCAGCAGCCCGTAAACCACCTAAAAAGGAATATTTATTGTTTGATCCATATCCTGACATAAGAAGTCCAAGGGGAGCAATACTTGAAATAGCGATCCATAAAAAAACACCAATACTAAGATCGGTTAGAACAAGGTTATAGCTAAAAGGAATTACTGAAAAACTGAGTAAAATGGATATGACTGCTATAGATGGTCCAATACTAAACAAACCAGCATCTCCTCTAGATGTAAGAATATTCTCTTTGAAAAGTAGTTTTGTACCATCTGCTAGGGCTTGAAGGATTCCCAAGGGTCCGGCATACTCAGGACCAATACGTTGTTGTATCCCCGCAGAAATTTCTCTTTCTAACCAAACAATTACTAGTACGCCAATTATAATTCCTAATACAAGAGCTAAAATAGAGACAAGGATCCATATGATTCCGTAGTGTTCTTTTAAGGATTCCAATCTGGAAAAGGAATTGATAGCTTTTATTTCTGTTGTATCAATTATCATTTCAACGATCAACTTCTCCCATAATGATATCTATGCTACCTAGTATTGTCATAATATCAGCCAATTTCATTCTTTTAACTAAATGAGGAAGAATTTGCAAATTGATAAAACCCGGCGGTCGGATTTTCCATCTCCAAGGAAAAACAGTCTGATCTCCTATCAAAAAAATTCCCAATTCTCCTTTTGGGGCTTCGACTCTCACATAAAGTTCTTGTTTCGATAATTCAAAAGTCGGAGAAGGTTTTTTACCAAAAAATCGATATTCAAAATCATTCCATTCGGGATCTTTTACTCTAACAAAACGCCGGGTTTCTAAATTTTCATAGGGACCCCCAGGGATTCCTTCCAGAGCCTGCTGAATAATTTTTATCGATTCTGTCATTTCACCGATTCGTACTAAATAACGAGCTAATGAATCCCCCTCTTTTTGCCATTGAACCTTCCAATCTAATTCGTCGTAACACTCATAGCGATCAACTTTACGAAGATCCCATTGTATTCCGGAAGCTCGTAGTATTGGTCCTGATAAACCCCAATTTATTGCTTCTTCTCCACCAATAATGCCTACGCCTTCAACACGTTCTAAAAATATAGGATTCCGTGTAATAAGCTTTTGATATTCAGTAACCCTTGTTAAAAAGTAATCGCAAAAATCCAAACATTTATCTATCCAGCCATAAGGTAGATCAGCAGTTACTCCTCCAATACGAAAATAATTATGCATCATTCGCATACCAGTAGCAGCTTCGAATAGGTCATATATTAATTCTCTTTCCCGAAAAATATAGAAGAAGGGGGTCTGTGCCCCAATATCTGCCATAAAAGGGCCTAGCCATAACAAATGAGAAGCTATACGACTCAACTCCAACATAATGACTCTGATATAGCTAGCCCTTTTAGGTACTTGAATATTTCCTAACTGTTCGGGTCCATTTACAGTTATTGCTTCTGTGAACATAGTAGCTAAATAATCCCAACGTGTTACATAAGGCAAATATTGTATAATTGTTCGGTTTTCCGCAATTTTCTCCATCCCTCTATGTAAATAACCCAATATTGGTTCACAGTCAATAACATCTTCACCATCTAGAGTAACGATGAGTCGAAGAACACCATGCATTGATGGGTGCTGAGGACCCATATTTACTATCATGAGGTCTTTTCTTGTAACTGGCGCAGTCATAAGTTTTTTATCGATTCATTCTTCCATGAATTGCTGAAAGTGAAAAGAAGTTTATCAAAATTGAAATGAATGAAAAAAATACCAAGATTCCGCAAATTAACGAGTTTTTCTTTCTCGAATATCCAACTGATCAATTAATTCTTTATAACGTACTTTATTTTTTTTTGACAAATAAGCCAGTAGTCGTTGACGTTTTCCCAAAATTTTCCGCAACCCCCTCTGAGATAAATAGTCCTTTTTGTGTAATTCTAAATGAGAAGTAAGTTTTCGTATCTTATTGGTAAAACTGAATACTTGAAATTCAACTGACCCTTTGTTTTCTTCTTGAGAAATAATTGAAATGAATGAATTTTTTACCATAAATTTATCCGCCCCTTTTTAGATTAGAGATATATATTTTAATGATCAGTAATAATAATGCTAGTCATTTTATTTTAATGCGATATAGATATATACAATAATCTAAATTTCTTTATTTATATTTATGGATTCCAAATTTTATCAATTATTTTATTTTTTATTTAGAAGTATGACGCATATATTTTTGAATTCAAAAAAGTGAACAAATTTAACCTCACCTCCGATTTACTAGATTAAAGATTTTGTTAATTCACTAAATCTAATTGATACATTATTAATTATTATCATTGGATTGGAATATAACACGGGGGCAGATGTACATCTGTTTGCTTTGATATATCTTCTATGGTAAAAGAAAAATGTAAGTTTTTAACCGCGGATACATATGTATCCTTAACATATTAAAACGACTGCCGTTATTGGTATTAAACCAATAACGATTAATACAAGCTAAATCTTCTAATCGATAATTAGGCCAAAGAAAAAACTTGAATTGAATTAATTCATTTTTATCTCTAATATTTTTTGTCCAGTTCTTGTTATAACATACTGGATTTCTATCCGCACCCTTACCACTTTTTGAATTGAAACAAATGAGAATTCTCAACTCTCTACGACGTCTAGATGATAAAATATTTTCAGGAACAAGCAAATAAAAATCATTTTTATCTCTATTTCTGATTCTTTTTTGATATTCTGAAATGGACTCATTAAAATGAGTCTTATCAATATATCCTTGTTCGTGGTATCTTTGATTACTTGTTTTGTATTTACTTTTATGAACCAAGGAAATACCTATGGTTTGATACATAATAAATTGTCCATCATTTTTTACAGACAGACGAGTGGGTTCGATAATAAAAAGTCCCTTTTTCATCAATTCTGGAAAAGTTAAATTGTGTTCAATCAATATTATATCCAAACAGAGTTCTCCCCGTTGAATCGAGGATATAGTAATTTTTCTTGGATTATTCAGTCTAAGCAGGAGACAATATACCTTGATATTATTGATTATTCTTTGATTCAAAGAATCATCCCATCTCAATTGAAAAAGCAAATAACGTTTCAGGAAGAGATCCATTTCTGCTTCCGTTTTACTTTTGTATTGTTTTTTCTTTTTAGGCTTTTTACTGTTTGATTCCGCATCATTTTCTTCAATACCCTTTTGTTGGTTTGATAGAACGGATCCAAGATTGCCTTGTCCTACGGGTTCTTCTTTATTTTTATTCTTTATTTTTTTATACCATCGAATCAAAAAATTCCTTTTTTGTTTTTCTTTTTCATTGGTGTTTTTATTCGTACTTGCCCCAAAATTTTCATTTTTATTCGAATTTAAAAAAAGAAATTTGCTTCGTATAATCCACGGTTTTATTTTATATACATTATATAGTTGTAAAAATTCTGGGAATAACCAAAGTTCCAAATTTGGTATTGGACGGTTTAGTATTTCTTCATTCATTCCCATCCAATCAAAAAATACCCTTTTGATATTTTTTTTTTTATCTTGATGAATCGTAAGATAAAAAAGATCTTTTTTATCAAATTTATCAACTATTTGGTAATTATTAGTACTTTGGTTAATCTTGGTATCGATTTGTATCCAGGTTTCAAGATCAGCTTTTTTTTTAAGATAAAATTTTAAGATTTTCCAATCAAAATATTTTCTATCTGCATTTTTTTCGATATATAAAAAACTGCCTTTTCCTAGATAACTATTGATAAGAGTACTCTCCAGGATATTAAAAAAGTTGTCTTTATGTATGGTAGAATTGTAAAAAAGCTCTTGGTTCTTATTTATTTCCAATCGTAATCCATACCTATAACTATAAATAGAAGAGGCCTTTTTTTTTTCAAAATTAAGGGATTTATATGATAAAAGGTCATATCTATTGTATTTTGGAAATTTTTCTTTTTCATTCAATAATGAATGTACTTCAGAAATATTTTCTTTTCTGTAAAATTTTAATTGGTCTTTCTCATATGACTCCCATTTATAAATTTTTTTTTTTTTAGTCATACAACGTTTATTAATTCTAATTTTATTCCGCCATCTTTGTGGTATTAATCTAGACCATCTAATCTGAGATAAATCATATTGATAATGTCCTCTTAACCATTTTTTCCAGTCATTCATTGCAGAATGATGAGGTTTTTTATGCCCTAATTCGGTCTGAAATATTCCTTGTGTTCCAAAAGAATCCTTTATTTCAGTCTTAAGAAATAAAGATGTTCCCTGATATTGAAGAACAGATTGTAATTTATACAAACTTCTTCTAACTTGGGCTTGAGATAACCTATAAAATACATATGCTTGTGACAAGCAGGATAAATCACTAAAAATATGTGAATTTTTTTTACTAACAATATCAAGTGACTTTTTTATAGTCGAAATAAAACGACTTGTATTTGGATTTTTTTTATTCGTTTTTTCTTGATCTTGATTTGGTTCATAAATGTATTGATCAATAATTTTTTTTCTTGATTCAAGAAAAAGTTGTGTATTGATTAGGGGAATATTAATGATAGATAAACAAATATCTATGTATATTTTTTCAATGAAAAATTTTATAAAAAAATGGAATTTATAGGTTAATCGAGCATTTCTTCTTTTTAATATTTGCCAAATTTTTTTTGGTGACTCTAATTTTTTAGGATTATAACTTCTTTTGTTAAGACTAATATTTATTGATGGAGTTTTTTTTTTTTTCTCTTTTGTAATTCTTTCTATTTGATTTCGAATTATATTGATTCTATTAGTCAGATCTTTCATTTTTTTTTTTGTCAGTGAAGATTTTGACCAAGCCGGAGATTGAATCTGACTAAACGATTCATCAATTATTTGATTTCTGATCAGAAAATCTTTTTTTTTTTTAGTTTTATTCGATTCATATACTTCTCTTAATCTAAACCTAAATAATAGAATTGTATTAAGTTCTTTTATTCGTTTTTTTATAAATATAACATTTTTCATAATCCATTTTTTTATTTCTTTTAAAACTTTTAGAAGTAATTTTGTTTTTCTTTTTAAAATCTTTAGAGCTAGAAAATATTTCTTTTTAAATTTTTCAATTTTTTTATTGAGCTCCTTAATAATGGGTTCAAAAAATGAGGGGCGCTTTCTAGGAGAACCAAAAGGAAGTTCAGCTTCCATTCCCCAAACTGTCAAAAAACAAAAATCAGATTTTTGCTTTTTTTTTTTCATTAGATCTCTAGGAGAGTTAGATCTCTGCCAAGGTTTCAGATGGAAAGGAAATAGAATTTTAATCTGAATACCATCTGTTACCCAATTTTGCGGAAATTCTGTTTCTGATAATTGAACACCATTATAGGTACATTTAACATGCATTTCTCTATTCCATTCCTGTAAATCCTCAAACCATTCTGGAAGTTGAAATAATAACATACGTCCAATATTTTTGGCTATTATCAACGAAGGAAATATCAAATATTTTCTAAGAATTGATTGAGTTATTAACATGTAACCTCTTATTCCTTGTGCAAAGGGAATGGTATCCCAGGCTTCTGCTATTTCTATCTGTACTATTTCTTTTCTTTTCTTCTCTTTTCTTTTTGTCTGCTCTGCTGCATACTCCCCAATTTGGACCTCTGCTACGCCCTTTATCCCCTTTCTAAAAAGGGGTTTCGTTA